GGAGGAGGAACCGTATAAAGATCGTATTGATTCTTATCAAAGAAAGACAGGATTAACTGAGGCTATTCAAACAGGCACAGGTAAATTAAACGGTATTCCTGTAGCAATTGGGGTTATGGATTTTCAGTTTATGGGGGGTAGTATGGGATCTGTAGTAGGCGAGAAAATCACCCGTTTGATCGAGTATGCTACCAATCAATTTTTACCTCTTATTTTAGTGTGTGCTTCTGGCGGAGCACGCATGCAAGAAGGAAGTTTGAGCTTGATGCAAATGGCAAAAATATCTTCCGCTTTATATGATTATCAATTAAATCAAAAATTATTCTATGTATCAATCCTTACATCTCCTACTACTGGCGGGGTGACAGCTAGTTTTGGTATGTTGGGGGATATCATTATTGCCGAACCCAATGCCTACATCGCATTTGCGGGTAAACGAGTAATTGAACAAACATTGAATAAGACAGTTCCTGAGGGTTCACAGGGGGCTGAATATTTATTCCATAAGGGCTTATTCGATCTAATCGTACCACGTAATCCTTTAAAAGGTGTTTTGAGTGAGTTATTTCAGCTCCACGCTTTCGTTCCCTCGAATCAAAATTCAATCAAGTAAAGCCTTACTTAAAACTTAAAAAATTAATTATTTTATTTGTGACGAACAAGTAGTTATTTAGTTTATAGGAATCAAAGTCAAAATCTGAAGAATGGATTTTTCTTTGGTAACATAAGATTTAATTGTAGAAAGAATCATGCGGAGAAATTTTTTTACCGAGATTTCTGATTAGTAATTAGGAAACCCCTATCAAACAAAATAAAAGAGCGAATTATTTCTTCCGCAAAATTAATTAGGCAAGGGGAATAAAATGCATTTCATGCTCCCTTCTTACATTATATGTGTATATATAATTCAACTATAGCAAATATCGGCCTAGAGTCTTGCATCTTTCTACATCTCTAGTTTTACTAAGAATCCCTCCTGTTGGATCGGATTATAACGCACTTTTGGGGAATTTGTAAGAAAATCTTTATTATTTAAATTTTTTTTTTAATTCAAATTATAAGACAAGATAACAAATAAAATAAGACCAAAGTGTATTATGATACATATATTTCATGTCGAAAGATGAGTCAGTCCATTTATTTAATTCGACATTCCTCATTCCTTTTCTATATATATACTTACGTAGATATTACTTAGTATAATTATATATTAATTATAATAATTATAAGAATAATAATTATAAGATACCTTTTATAACAATCAATAACAGGTAAAAATATTAATATAACAATAAATAACAGGTACAAATATTAAGTCGAGGTATCCATTCTATGACAACTCTCACCAACTTACCCTCTATTTTTGTGCCTTTAGTGGGCCTAGTATTTCCGGCAATTGCAATGGCTTCTTTATCTCTTCATGTTCAAAAAAACAATATTTTTTAAATATGATGGTGCCCAATCGCGTCTCTTTTTTTTTTCAAAACTTAGACTTTGACGATAATACAGCTATCTGTTTAGTAGACTAGAGTCTAACATGTGTCTTACTCCGAACATAAGGGATTATACATGCGTAAACATTATATCTGAGTAAATGAATTATAAGTATTTGAAAATGGAAAATATATAATAGATCGGATCGGGATGGATGGCGACGAATGTTTGAGATGTAAAGTCAATATATCTATATGTATGTAGGTATCTATCGGGAATCATATAAAGGTGATGTTATTATTTTAGATCTAAGCAATTCGATCAATTACTCCTAAAGTAAAGGTTCACATCAAAATCGTGCTAGTTGATTAGAGTTACTTCGGAAACAAAAAAAGTAAAATGGATTTTTGTTTTATTCTATCAATTCCAATAAAATGCAACGAGATCTAGTATGAGTTGGCGATCAGAACGTATATGGATAGAATTTATAAGAGGATCTCGAAAAATAAGCAATTTCTGCTGGGCCTTTATCCTTTTTTTAGGTTCATTAGGGTTTTTATTGGTTGGAACTTCCAGTTATCTTGGTAGGGATTTGATATCTTTATTTCCGTCTCAGCAAATAATTTTTTTTCCACAGGGGATCGTGATGTCTTTCTATGGGATCGCAGGTCTCTTTATTAGCTCCTATTTGTGGTGCACAATTTTGTGGAATGTAGGTAGCGGTTATGATCGATTCGATAGAAAAGAAGGAATAGTGTGTATTTTTCGTTGGGGGTTTCCTGGAAAAAATCGTCGAATCTTCCTCCGATTCCTTATGAAAGACATTCAGTCCATCAGAATCGAAGTTAAAGAGGGGATTTATGCACGTCGTGTCCTTTATATGGAAATCAGAGGCCAAGGGGCCATTCCCTTGACTCGTACCGATAAGAATCTGACCCCACGAGAAATTGAGCAAAAGGCTGCCGAATTGGCTTATTTCTTGCGTGTACCAATTGAAGTATTTTGAAAAAAATGAAGTTCCGAATGAATGCTTTCTTAGTTCGTAGTAAGAGGGATAAAATTGAAATGAAAGAATACCCCTTTTTCTAGACCATAGTAATAGTATAACTTAACTGGAATTTCTTCAGAATGCTCATTTGAGCCAAAGCAGACGTATACGGAACAGCCCGAAAACCATTTTTGTCCGAATTTTTTTTTGTGCGTATGTAAATCCACTCCACTGTAACAAAAGTAGACTCTTTGTTATTTTCTTTCGGTATTATTTCGAAATTCAAGGACTAACCAATGAATCACAAATAAAAAACGAAAAAACAGGGAATGGATTCATAATAGTATCCATATGACTTGTAATAGAACTTATGTTTGATATACATATTAGTAGTCTATAGAGTTAACGAATGAAGTGAGTTCATTAAAAAAAAATCAAAAACGAAAAAATGGCAAAAAAGAAAGCATTTATTCCCCTTCTATATCTTGCATCTATAGTATTTTTGACCTGGTGGATCTCTCTTTCATTTAATAAAAGCCTAGAATCTTGGGTTACTAATTGGTGGAATACTGGGCAATCCGAAATTTTTTTGAATGATATTCAAGAAAAGAATATTATAAAAAAAGTTATAGAATTAGAGGAACTCTTTCTCTTGGACGAAATGCTAAAGGAATACCCAGAGACACATCTACAAAAACTTCGTATCGGAATCTACAAAGAAACGATCCAATTAATCAAGATGCACAATGAGGATCGTATCCATACGATTTTGCACTTCTCGACAAATATAATCTATTTCGTTATTCTAAGTGGTTATTCTATTCTTGGTAATGAAGAACTTGTTATTCTTAATTCTTGGGTTCAAGAGTTCCTATATAATTTAAGCGACACAATAAAAGCTTTTTCTATTCTTTTATTAACTGATTTATGTATAGGATTCCATTCGCCCCATGGTTGGGAACTAATGATTGGTTCTGTCTACAAAGATTTTGGATTTTCTCATAACGATCAAATTATATCTGGTCTTGTTTCCACTTTTCCAGTCATTCTTGACACAATTTTTAAATATTTGATTTTCCGTTATTTAAATCGTGTATCCCCGTCACTTGTAGTGATTTATCATTCAATGAATGACTGAAAAATCAAATGTTTGTTACTTTGTACATAAGTCAAACATTAAAAATTGTACTTATTCCTTCTACCCATCCAGAAGGATGCCTCCTATATTCGAGTAACATTATTTCAGTAAATAGCAGAATCATGGATAGGGAACTATACTAGGGACCTACCTAATTTTATTGTAGAAATTTTTGGGCTCAATGATTGGACCATGCAAACTAGAAATACCTTTTCTTCGATAAAGGAAGAGATTACTCGATCTATTTCCGTATCACTCATGATATATATAATAACTTTGGCACCCGTTTCAAATGCATATCCGATTTTTGCACAGCAGGGTTATGAAAATCCACGAGAAGCGACCGGCCGTATTGTCTGTGCCAACTGCCATTTAGCTAATAAGCCCGTGGATATCGAGGTTCCACAAGCGGTACTTCCTGATACTGTATTTGAAGCAGTTGTTCGAATTCCTTATGATATGCAACTGAAACAAGTTCTTGCGAATGGTAAAAAGGGCGCTTTGAATGTGGGGGCTGTTCTTATTTTACCCGAAGGGTTTGAATTAGCCCCCCCCGATCGTATTTCTCCCGAGATTAAAGAAAAGATAGGTAATCTGTCTTTTCAGAGCTATCGTCCCACTAAAAAAAATATTCTTGTGATAGGGCCTGTTCCTGGTCAGAAATATAGTGAAATCACCTTTCCTATTCTTTCCCCGGACCCTGCTACTAAGAAAGATGTTCACTTTTTAAAATATCCCATATATGTAGGCGGGAATAGGGGAAGGGGTCAGATTTATCCCGACGGGAGTAAGAGTAATAATAATGTTTATAATGCTACAGCAGCAGGTATAGTAAGCAAAATAATACGAAAAGAAAAAGGAGGATATGAAATAACCATAGTGGATGTATCAGATGGGCGTCAAGTGGTTGATATTATCCCGCCAGGACCAGAACTTCTTGTTTCAGAGGGCGAATCTATCAAACTTGATCAACCATTAACGAGTAATCCTAATGTGGGTGGATTTGGTCAGGGAGATGCGGAAATAGTCCTTCAAGATCCATTACGTGTCCAAGGCCTTTTGTTCTTTTTTGCATCTGTTATTTTGGCACAAATCCTTTTGGTTCTTAAAAAGAAACAGTTTGAGAAGGTTCAATTGTCCGAAATGAATTTCTAAATCTGCGGATTTATCAACATCAAGTCAAGTTCGTAAAAAAAACCAAATTCTTGTTGGCAATTCTATAATTTAATTATGTATGATCAAAAAATTATGAAAAACTTTTTACTTGTTTTTTTTATATTTTTTTTTCTACCGTATTTCTTTCGGGAATGACTTGGACCGCATTACTAGTTATAGTATGTATATTGTGAGGAAGACTATTTTACCTCTTCTTTGTTTTTTCCAATGCAATCCAATGCAAATAGGAGCGGTATTATTATGTCACTGGTGTCAGATTGAAAT